GGGACAGCTCATGATGTTCATATCGATCTATTATGCGCCTCTGCATCTAGCATTGGGTAGACCTCATACAATAACTGTCCTAGTTCTACCGTATCTTTTGTTTCATTTCTTCTGGAACAATCACAAACACTTTTTGGATTATGGATCTACTACCAGAAATTCAATGCGTAATCTCAGCATTCAATGTGTATTCCTGAATAATCTCATTTTTCAATTATTCAACCATTTCATTTTACCAAGTTCAACGTTAGTCAGATTAGTCAACATTTATATGTTTCGATGCAACAACAAGATGTTATTTGTAACAAGTAGTTTTGTTGGTTGGTTAATTGGTCACATTTTCTTCATGAAATGGGTTGGATTGGTATTATTCTGGATACGGCAAAATCATTCTATTAGATCGAATGTACTTATTCGATCTAATAAGTACCTTGTGTCAGAATTGAGAAATTCTATGGCTCGAATCTTTACTATTCTCTTATTTATCACCTGTGTCTACTATTTAGGCAGAATACCGTCGCCTATTGTCACTAAGAAACTGAAAGAAACCTCAAAAACGGAAGAAAGGGGGGAAAGTGAGGAAGAAACAGATGTAGAAATAGAAAAAACTTCCGAAACGAAGGGGACTAAACAGGAACAAGAGGGATCCACCGAAGAAGACCCTTCCCTTTGTTCGGAAGAAAGGGAGGATCCAAAAAAACTACATGAAAAAAAAAAGAGGCAAGAAATTTTGAAGTTAGAAATACTTAAAGAGAAAGAAGATAAAGACCTCTTCTGGTTTGAAAAACCTCTTGTGAATCTTCTTTTCGACTATAAACGATGTAATCGTCCATTGAGATATATAAAAAAAAATGTCTTTCAAAATGCTGTAAGAAATGAAATGTCACAATATTTTTTTCACGTATGTCCAGTTGATGGAAAACAAATAATATCTTTTACATATCCACCCAGTTTATCGATTTTTTTGGAAATGATGCAAAGAAAGATGTCTTTGTGTACGACCGAAAAACTATCCCCCGAAGATCTGTATAATCATTGGGTTTATACCAATGAACAAAAAAGGTACAGCTTGAGCAATGAATTCATAAACCGAATAGAAGTTCTAAACAAGGGATCTCTTACTATGGATGTGCTTGAAAAAAGGACCAGATTGTATAATGATAAAAATAACCAAGTCTAGTCACTTCATATTCTATTCAAAAAGAATAGATATAGATATAGTAAATTAATAAAAAGCCGGATACATATGATAAATATACAAAGAGATAAGAAGAGATTCGCCCTCCCCCCACATATTTGATCCCTTCTCCTACAAAGAAACTTGCAACACCAACACCATTGGTAATTCCGTCAATTACCCGTCTATCTAAAAAATGAGTTACTTCAGCTAATCCTCTTATACTTGTAGTTAAGCATGTTGCATAAAAAACATCTATGTAACCACGATTATATGACCAATTGTATATCGCATTTATTATTCGGTCCAATAAAATTTTCTTAGAGCCTGTTTTTTTAACAAATGAATTGATTAAGTCCAAATTCTGAAAAGATGAATTAACAGACCCATATAAAATAGACGCTATGAATATTCCAAAACAGGCTATACTGACTGAATAAATTGCATTTGTCACAAATTCATACCAATCCACAGAATAGTTCGAATTTTTATGTAAAAGGTTTATTGATGGAGTTAACCATTTCGATAATATATCAAAATCCATTACTCCTTGATCGAAAGGAATTCCTATGGATCCAACGAACAAAGTAAATAGGACCAATATAAGTAGAGGCAAAAGCATAGTATTGTCTGATTCATGGGGATACGTTGAAGTGTCTTTATTTTCAAAATAAATCCTACAGGAGCGTATCAGATTTCTTACATTTCCGTTCATTTTGTATATCTTCTTCGAAAAAAAGGAAACCTTTTCATTATTATTCATTGTTGATAAAAACAAATTTCTGTTAACTGGTTTGGTTCCTTCTTTCCCCCATATAGATATTGAATAGAACGAGCTATTTTGAGTGCCACTGTAATTTTGAAAATGAGCATGTAAATGACCATCAAAAGTAAGTAAATACATCCGAAACATATAAAATGCAGTTAACCCCGCTGAGAAACAAGCTATTATCGCGAAAATAGGTGAATACAACCAACTATCATTAAGAATTTCATCTTTAGACCAAAAACAAGCAAGAGGTGGAATTCCACAAAGAGAAAGTGTACCTAATAAAAAAGTATTTTTTGTAATCGGCACATATTTTGTTAAACCACCCATAAGAACCATGTTCTGACTTTTATCTGGAGAATATCCAACAATGGGTTCCATTGAATGAATAATTGATCCGGATCCTAAAAACAATAATGCTTTCGAATAGGCATGAGTGATCAAATGGAATAAAGCAGCTCGATAAGAGCCTATCCCTGGGGCTAACATAATATAACCCAATTGAGACATTGTAGAATAGGCTAAACTTCTCTTAATATCTCTTTGAGCAAGAGCTAAAGTAGCTCCTAATAGTACCGTTATTACACCTATCAAAGAAATGAGATTCATTATGTAAGGTATGACTGTGAAAAGCGGAAGAAATCGAGCGACAAGAAAAATGCCTGCTGCTACCATAGTAGCAGCATGGATAAGAGCCGAAATAGGAGTAGGCCCCTCCATGGCATCAGGTAACCATACATGAAGGGGAAATTGTGCGGATTTAGCAACTGCACCGACGAATAATAGGGAGGCACACAGAGTAGCAAATAAAGAGTTGACCCCATTATTACGGATCAGGTTATTGAAGATTTCGAACAAATCTCGAAATTCGAAACTCCCTGTTATCCAATAAAAACCTAAGATTCCTAATAATAACCCAAAATCCCCTACACGATTAGTTACAAACGCTTTTTGACAAGCATTTGCGGCAGCCGGTCGTGTGAACCAAAAACCTATTAATAAATACGAACACATTCCCACTAGTTCCCAAAAAATATGAATTTGTATCAAATTGGAACTAGTAACTAATCCCAACATGGAAGTATTGGAAAAACTCATATAAGCAAAAAATCTCAAATATCCTTGATCATGAGACATATAATTGTCACTATAAATAAGAACCATGATTCCAACCGTAGTGATTAGTATTGACATAATAGAAGTAAGTGGATCGATCAAGTAGCCGAACTCTAAGGAAAAATCAGTATTGATGGTCCAAGACCATAGATGTTGATAGATAGAACTGCCATTTATCTGTTGAATAGACAGATCGGACGAAAAAACCATAACTATACTTAGCAATGAAACACTAGGAAAAGTCCACATACGACGCAAATTTTTTGTTGCGGTCGGAACAAGCAGAAGTCCCAACCCTATTGACATAGTAACTGGAAGTAGAGCGAAAGGTATGATCCATGCATATTGATATGTATGTTCCATAAGAAAATCAAACTTTCTTTTTTTATTCTTATTAATTGTTTCCCATTCACCAGCCCTTATTTCTTCCGGAAGGAGCAATAATCAAATAAAAAAAAAAAAAAATTCAAATGAAGAAGTTACAATTCTTCAAATAACCAAGTTACTAGTTAAAAGCTACTACCTAGTTATTAACGAAGATATTTATTAAGATAAAAAATATGAAATTTTCAATTATTCTACTATATACATAATACATACGATACGGTGATTTCTATCCATATTTATATCAATTATAGTAAGGAAAAAGAATGATACTAAAAATTCAAGTACTTTATTCTGATATGTATCGTAGGATCTGCCAATAACTCGATCCAATAAACCTAGTTTTTATTTAGTTTCTTCGGAGTCATTAACTAATTCTGGAATTGATTGGTTTCTAGTCCAATAAAACAAACTTATGTTTATGTGTTTATGAAAAATCCTAGAATACTTGTCACTTCGCATAGAACTAAAATGATAAATTACTCAAATTCCCTTTATTTTATCAAGTAATGTATTGTTTAACGGATTAACTACTTTGATTTAATTTCAATTTTCATTATGTGGACTCTATCTCCGAGCTTGATCAATTAATAGAAAAGGTTACATTCATTATTGGTTTCCTAAATTAGGAAAGGGTTCTTAAGCTTTTCGATTTATTAAATATAACATTTATAATATATATATATATTATCTAAATAGACTGAGATATGAATTGGAACCTTTTTAATTCTTATCAATGGCATCCGATTCAACGGTAGTAGATCCCGCCCGTAGACATAGATTGAATAAAGATATGAAGCCCCCAATCAGTACAAATTATTCTTTCTTCGAACATTGGATGTAATGGAAATGTGAAAAAACAAAATTCCCTTGAAAATCACATCGTTTTTTCTTTTTTCTTCTATTTCATTTCTTTTTTTATCTTTAATGATACCATATGCGATGCTCATCTATCTGTATCCATACTTTTCTATCTTATGAAGTAAGCATAAGTATCGGCTATGGAATAAAGATAGATAATGAATAGTTAATAGAAAGAACAATCTATTTTGAATTGAACAATAAATGTCTTTCACGTCCAACTATAAAAATGAGTGACCCTTTTATTTTGAAATGGCGGTTCCAAAGAAACGTACTTCTCTGTCAAAAAAGCATATTCGTAGAAATATTTGGAAAGGAAGGGGATATCAGGCCGCGGCAAAAGCTTTATCTTTAGCTAAATCTATTTCTACCGGGCATTCCAAAAGTTTTTTTGTGCGACAAACAAGTAATAAAGCCTTGGAATGATCTGAATCTGAATCAGCATGACTCGATGAATTGGATGATTCAATTTATAAGATGAAGAATTCACATTAACTAATGTTTTGAACTCATCAATATGAGATAGAACTAGCTGTTGTGGTATGTAGAATAAAAATTATTCTGTATACTAGGTTCTAAAAATGATTTCTTTTTGTGTTTGAAAAAAAAAAAAGAAAAAAGAAAGAAGTAGTTAGACACAAAATACAAGGTTTCACCTTTCATTGATTGGTTTTTATAATTCGCGAGATGGGGATTGTAACTTTCCCCATCGATTCATTTTTCACAATAACAAAACTCTTACTTTTTTTTCTTAGGAAGGGATTGGCTTATTGGATTATGTATCTCCAATAGTTATACATCATTAATATTTTTGGAAAATCTGAAACAAGTATGAACGAGGTTAGAGCCCCCTTTTTTGTTCCAAAGTAAGGCGGGGATAAGATTCATAGTCAAAGTCAATGGATTATTGAAACTAATTGATTAAAATATCAATTTTAAAACTTTGATTTGTAGCTCTCTGAATCACTACATATCTACAAGGACTCCCTCTTATTTCGAACAGAAAAAAAAAAAAATAATAATAAAACTGCCAGGATCCCATTTAGATCGATATTTATGTACTAAAGAATGAGTCAATCTTACGTAATCCAACCCCAATGGATCCTATCCCATGTTTGAGCTGGAGGATCGATCAATCGATATATCTAGATCTAATATCTAAATTATTTTATCTATTAATATTAGATTTCAAATCCATATATAAAGAGATCTTATCAGTTTCATTTTTATTTTCTAAGTTTTCTAAGTTAAAGTACATTAAAGTACATACAGTAGAATTCCAATAAAGATTGAAACTCTTTTGTTATACGATATGCCCGGTCCAATACCTAATGGGTTTGGTAAATCCTCACACAAATTATGTTATGTATACAATGAAGATCCCAATCATTAATACATCTTTGATACCAAACTATCCAAATTTTTATAGAAATCCTTTGGGTGTAGTGATGAAGTTGTGATATATAAAAAATATTGTTTTATTTTGTTCATTGAAAAATGAATCTTTTTCGTTTCGGATCTATCAAATTCAGATAAATGAGAAATGAATCGTCAAAAAATGAGAAAAATAAATTCTTAGTTCTATACCCGGACTCAGGGCATAACCGTCTAGTTCCAACTATTCCAGAAGAACTTATAATACGGAAAAGCCCGCTGTTTAAAATGACCTCCTGCCACGATACTAAGGATTATTGAGCGTTTAAATATTTATTTGAACGGGTCTTTATTCATCGATTCTAACATTTCCTAAAATAGATTGCATTAAATCCCTCAATCTCGACGATTGAACATCATATGGACTATGATTATTTTGATGAAGCCGCCATGGTGAAATTGGTAGACACGCTGCTCTTAGGAAGCAGTGCTAGAGCATCTCGGTTCGAGTCCGAGTGGCGGCATCCTCTAAAAAAGGCACAATAGATCCTATAATGAATTCAATTCCGGATTTCCATTCCGTAATTGGGGATACCCCCCTAAAAAAAAAATTATGATATTTGCCACTTTAGAACATATATTAACTCACATCTCTTTTTCTATCATTTCAATTGTTATTACGATTCATTTGATGACCTTATTAGTCCATCAAACCGTAGTACTATTTGATTTGTCAGAAAAAGCCATGATGGCTACCTTTTTCTGTATAACAGGATTATTAGTGACTCGTTGGATTTATTCGAGACATTTGCCGTTAAGCAATTTATATGAATCTTTAATGTTTCTTTCGTGGAGTTTCTCCATTATTCATATGTTTCCTAAAAGACGGAACCAGAAAAGTTATTTAAGCGCAATAACCGCGCCAAGTGCTATTTTTACCCAAGGCTTTGCCACTTCGGGTCTTTCAACCGAAATGCATCAATCTGCAATATTAGTACCTGCTCTACAATCCCAGTGGTTAATGATGCACGTAAGTATGATGTTATTGAGTTATGCAGCTCTTTTATGTGGATCGTTATTATCCGTAGCTCTTTTAGTCATTACATTTCGAAAAAACCTAGATATTCCTCGCAAAAGCAATCATTTATTAATTGGGTCATTTTCCTTTGTGAATGAAAAAAGAAGTGTTTTACAAAACACTTCTTTTCTTTCATTTATAAATTATCACAGGTATCAATTAACTCAACAATTAGATCAGTGTAGTTATCGTGTCATTAGTCTAGGGTTTACTTTTTTAACCATAGGTATTCTTTCGGGAGCAGTATGGGCTAATGAGGCATGGGGGTCTTATTGGAATTGGGACCCCAAGGAAACTTGGGCATTTATTACTTGGACCATATTCGCGATTTATTTACATAGTAGAACAAATCAGAGCTTTCAGGGTGTGGATTCGGCAATTGTGGCTTCTATAGGATTTCTTATAATTTGGATATGCTATTTTGGGGTCAATCTATTAGGAATAGGACTCCATAGTTATGGTTCATTCACATTAACAACTAATTGAAGAAAGGGCCTGAAGAATACATAGGAACATCGTCCCGTATATTATATAAAGAAGGTTTGTGCAAGTTTTTTCGAACCATTTGAATCAAGTAGTGATTCAAATGGTTCGAAAAAACTTTAGATGTATCTGATTATAATTCACTTCATTTTTTTTTTTTTCTTTCATTGCATTATACAGTGAACGCTTTTAAAAATCACACAGTTCTTTTACATTAATGTAATGTCTTATTAATGAAAACTATTTATGAAAATAAATAGATAGAATAGCTTCTATCCTGTCAATTGATAGCGAGAGAACAAAATCAGGATAAATACCAATACCTATTACAGGTAGAAAGATACAGACCGAAACAAATAGTTCTCGTGGTCCAGAATCGAAAAAATAAGAGTTTGGAACGTTGAATAGCTTGTAGCCATAGAACATCCGACGTGACATAGATAATGAATAAATAGGAGTTAATATCATTCCAATTGCCATTACGAAAGTAATTAGTATTTTTGGCATTAAAAGATATTTCGGGCTAGTAATTATTCCAAAAAATACTACGGATTCCGCAACAAAACCACTCATTCCTGGCAATGCAAGAGAAGCCATCGAGAAGCTACTGAACATGGTAAATATTTTTGGCATTGGGATAGCTATTCCTCCCATTTCGTCGAGATAAACAAGACGTATTCTATCGTAGCTCGTTCCTGCCAAGAAAAAAAGTGCAGCACCAATAAATCCATGAGAGATTATTTGTAAAATGGCTCCATTGATTCCCGTATCGGTTATGGAACCAATTCCTATAAGTGTGAAACCCATATGAGATACGGAGGAATAGGCTATTCTCTTTTTTAAATTGCGTTGACCGAAAGAAGTTGAAGCTGCATAGATTATTTGAATCGCTCCTACTATCATCAACCAGGGAGAAAATATAGAATGAGCATGGGGTAATAATTCCATATTGATCCGAACCAATCCATACGCTCCCATTTTTAATAAGATTCCCGCTAGAAGCATACATGTACTGTAATGTGCTTCTCCATGGGTATCTGGTAACCATGTATGTAGGGGTATAATCGGCGATTTGACAGCATAAGCAATAAGGAAGCCAAAATAGAATATTATTTCCAATCCCAAAGGATATGATTGATTAGCTAATGTTTCAAAATTTAATGTTGGCTCATTGGAGCCATATAAACCCATACCCGGAACTCCCATTAAGAGAAAAATAGAACCCCCCGCTGTGTACAAAATAAACTTTGTAGCTGAGTACAGACGTTTCTTCCCTCCCCATATGGATACAAGTAGGTAAACAGGAATTAATTCTAATTCCCACATGAGGAAAAAAAGTAAAAGGTCTCGAGAGGAAAATGATCCTATTTGACCACTATACATTGCTAACATCAGGAAATGGAACAATCGCGAATCTCTAGTAACTGGCCGAGCCGCTAAAGTAGCTAAAGTAGTGATGAATCCCGTCAGTAAAATGGGTCCTATGGAAAGTCCATCGATTCCCGGTCTCCAGTGAAAATCAAAAGTATTTATCCATTTATAAGCCTCCTCTAATTGGATTAATGGATCGTCCAATTGGAAATGATAACAGAACGCATAGGTCGTTAGAAGGAGTTCTAATAAGCATATACAAATAGTATACCACCGAACCACCTTATTTTTATTCCCTCGTAGAGGGAGAAAGAAAATTGACGAACCCGCGGATATCGGCAAAACAACAATTATTGTTAACCAAGGAAAATAACTCGTGGTAAAGACAAGATAGACTTTGACCAGAAAAACCCGCGCTCGGAATAATTTCTCGAGTACGGGTTTTTGTCGGTAAAGAGGAATCAAATGGATTCAAGTGGATTTTTCTAGAACGTATCAATAAGCTAGACCCATGCTGCGAGTTGTCTCATGCCATAAGTAAACCCGAACACTCAAGAAATCTGTTGGACAAGCGGATTCACATCTCTTACAACCTACACAGTCCTCTGTTCTTGGAGCAGAAGCAATTTGTTTAGCTTTACATCCGTCCCAAGGTATCATTTCCAATACATCTGTGGGGCAGGCTCGTACACATTGAGTACACCCTATACATGTATCATAAATCTTTACTGAATGCGACATTGGATCTATAAATTTTTTGAACTTTATTAATTTTCGATCTGGCTTCATTAGTAATTGAATTATATATATTATGTTGTAGACGCCAGACGAATCAGTGGTTTACCAGAATTTTTTTGATAATCAATCTATTTCTGGATCTGTTCATGAGCAAGGGCCAAGATACTTTGATTTCTTACGTTTCAACAAGCATGGTCATACGAATCATACATGCTAGTTCTAAATTAGTGAATATATTGTAGATATCTGTCTTTATTTATATCATTAATACTATTTATTCAACAAATTCGATTGATTGATACGAGTTGATTTTCTGTTACGATGGATCGATGAAACAATAGCCGGCCCAATAGCTGCTTCAGCGGCTGCAATAGCTATAACAAAAATCGAGAAAATATCTCCTTTTAATTGACGACTATCAAACAAATCAGAAAATGTTACGAGATTTATATTAACCGCATTCAGTATAAGTTCAAGACACATAAGTGCTCTAACCATGTTTCGACTTGTGATCAATCCATAAATACCGATAGAAAATAAATAGGCACTCAAAATAAGTACATGTTCGGTCATCATTGACCAACCCCTCATCAATCTTGATTCATTTCAATATGAACAACAATTTCACCGATTTGATTAGAATATCAATTAAGTACGAAACAAAGTAAGGTATTAGTAATGGATCGAACTAAACCCCTTTCAATTTCATATATGAACAATAGAATATGAAAATGGAACTGAAGGAAAATGGATGTGATAACATAGAACAAAACAAGACTTTATTTATTTGATTTTGGATCTAAGTATTTATTACTTAATTACTTTACTGCCGGGCCATAGCAATTGCACCTATCAAAGCAACTAAAAGAATTATAGAAATGAGTTCAAATGGAAGGTAAAAATCTGTTGATAAATGAATCCCAATTTGTTGAACGTTACTTGTTAGGTCCTGCTCTATAATCTGATTTGATCTTGTAGTCCAAACAATCCCGTACCACGACGTATCCGAGATAGTAGTAATTAGTGAAAAAAGAATACTTGTACAAACCAGTGAAGTGACCCCATCCCCAACGGTCCAAAGATAGAAATCGTTGTAATATTCTGAACCATTCATGAACATCACAGCAAATAGGATTAAAACATTTACAGCTCCTACGTAAATAAGGAGCTGTGCAGCAGCTACAAAATAGGCGTTAGATGGAATATGGAATAAGGATATACAAACAAGAACCAGTCCCAATGAAAAAGCAGAATAAATTGGGTTGGTAAGTAAGACCACCCCCAGACCTCCTAATATAAGACCTGATCCCAGAAATACTAAAAGAATATCATGTATTGGTCCAGGTAAATCCATTATGTGTAAAAAAAGAGATAAATAAATCGAAATATTTCATAAACTTACTAACCGATCCAAGAAAAAAGAGGTTACCTTATTTTTTTTTTTTTTCTTGTATATGATACGTTCCTAATTGAATCCTAAAGGGGTGTAGATTTATATAGATACAGTTATTGGATCAATCCCGCTACTGTATCTGAAAGAGTAGTTCGAAATTGTATATTTTGAAATCATCACAGATCTATGAATCCATTCTAAATCAAAACCAAGCCTTGATTCTCACCAATCAATAGTTATTTACTGACCTGGCAAAATGAAAGAAGCCTCACTCCTTTACTTTAGATCAAAACGGAATCTTAGTAATTGGTAATCGTTTTTGAATCAAGAGGTTTACCCCTCATTATTTTGATTGGAGTCGAATTCGTAATTGTTCGAATTGTGTAATCTCCAATTACTGACATTGGTAACCGACCCAAAGCAATTTGATTATAATTCAATTCGTGACGATCATAAGTAGAAAGTTCATATTCTTCAGTCATTGATAAACAGTTTGTTGGACAATACTCGACACAATTACCACAAAATATACAGATTCCAAAATCAATACTATAATTAAGCAATCGTTTCTTTCTAATATCCGTTTCCAATCTCCAATGAACAACGGGTAGATCTATGGGGCATACCCGAACACATACTTCACAAGCAATGCATTTATCAAATTCAAAATGGATTCGACCACGAAAACGCTCCGATGTGATCGATTTTTCATAAGGATATTGAATAGTCACAGGTAAACGATTCACGTGAGATAAGGTAATTATGAAACTTTGACCAATATACCTTGCAGCTCGTATTGTCTGTTGACCATAATTCATGAACCCAGTCACCATAGGGAACATATCGTGGATATCCATGAATAGTTTGATGTTTCTTTCTCTTGCTCTAGATAGGTTATGAATCTAGAATATCATATTTTGTTATAGCGAAACGAGTTGGGAAGAAGTTGTTAATAATAGATTACCTAGAGAAATAGGTAAAAGAAATTTCCACCCAAGGTTTAATAGCTGGTCCATTCTCATCCTAGGTAAAGTCCATCTTGTTGTGATAGGAATGAACAGGAACAAATAAGCTTTAGCTAATGTAATAAGGATACCAACTGTCATTCCAAAGACTCCACCTGTTTTATTTATTCCAAAAGGTTCAGAAATGAATATGTACGGAATAGATAAATTCCACCCGCCCAAGTAAAGAACTGTTACAAATAATGAAGAAACTAGTAGATTTAGGTAAGAAGCAACGTAAAATAAACCAGATTTAATACCTGAATATTCGGTTTGATAACCTGCTACTAATTCCTCCTCTGCTTCTGGTAAATCAAAAGGTAATCTTTCACATTCCGCTAGGGAAGAAATTAGAAAAACTATAAACCCTATAGGTTGACGCCACAGATTCCACCCCCAAAACCCATATTTTGACTGTGCCTCAACTATATCAACTGTACTTGAACTGTTAGATAATCATAGTCGATGATAACATCACTATTCCCATCGCTATTCCAGAACCGCACATGAGACCTCAGCTTCATACGGCTCCTCGATGGCCACAAATAAATCTAAGGACTGGTTCATTATTACCTCGGCATGTTTGTAGTGTAGATTAGAGTAACGATGTATCGAAGAGTCCCGAATTAGACCAATGGAATTCCGTCCGCCATAATAAAAAAGCGCTTCCGAATTGATCTCATCCTTTATTTTCTAATTAGACTTAGAATTCTTTTAGTTCAGTAATAACTTAATCCTTCAATAAAATACTCGTTGTTTCAATAGATATTTCGACCCATACTTTTCGTACGAAAAATAATTAGACACTAATTCATGAGTTATAGTTGATAAATCATTATAAGAATTCTATCCGTATGAATATGGATAGGATTGAGGAAAGAAAGAATAAACAAAGATCTCTTATTATTCAGTTTTCCTATTGCATTCCATTTCTTTCGTTCCTGTTCTTCTTTCTCACTCAGAAGGGGGGTTTCTAAAAAATAAAATCAAAGGATTACTTCGTTCTCGACAGTCATTTATTTAATCAGTGGATAGAAGCATACTCTGGATCGGAATCGTGAGGAAGTACTGCTTGATCATTTCTACGAACTTAAAGCCCTCATTATGATTCCTTTTATGTTATGCAGAAATATCCCTTTGGATACCTTACATTATCTTCATCACTAATCCTTTGTGTACCTTCGTGTTCCTAACCGTCCACTCATTTTTGATTGATCCCCGATATGGTAATACATACAACATACAACAACATACAATACAATAGTAGAAACTCCATACAGTTGATCTTTTGCACCCGCTTCAAGTCATGATGACTAATCAACCAATCTTGGGGTAAACAGTTTCGACCGCTTATGTTTACTTCCACTTTACTCTCGTACATAGGGAATGAGAATCAATCTTCTTACTGCAAATTCATAAGCTGTTTTGTTTCACTCATATAACTATCTGGTTTAACTCATCGACCCGAATGATGAATAAAAAGAGAAAGGTATCTATTCAACACATCCAACCCCTTTCCTGGAAATAAAGGAAAGGGGTAAAGGTTCATGTTCCAACGAATCACACGTAGAGATATTGATAACACACACGGAGTTAATGGTATTTCATAACTAATAGATTGAGCAGCAGCTCGTAGACCACCTGAAAAGGAATATTTATTATTCGATCCATATCCTGACATAAGAAGTCCAATAGGAGCAATACTGGAAATAGCGATCCATAAAAAAACGCCTATACTGAGATCGGCTAGAACAAGGCGATAGCCAAAAGGAATTACTAAATAGCTTAGTAGAATTGATATGACCGCTATAGATGGCCCCATACTGAATAAACGAACATCTCCTCTAGATGGGAGAAGATCCTCTTTCAAAAGTAGTTTGGTCCCATCTGCTAGAGCTTGAAGAATTCCCAAGGGGCCGGCATATTCAGGCCCGATACGTTGTTGTATCCCTGCAGATATTTCTCTTTCTAACCACACAATCACGAGTACGCCTATTGTGATTCCCGATACAGGAGTAAAAATAGGGACAAGCAGCCATAAGAGGTCATAGACCTCTTTTAAGGATTCCGATCTGGAAAAAGAATTGATAGCTTGTACTTCTGTCGTATCAATTATCATTTCAACGATCAACTTCTCCCATAATGATATCTATACTACCTAGTATCGTCATGATATCAGCCAATTTCATTCTTTTAACTAGCTGAGGAAGAATTTGCAAATTGATGAAACCAGGTGGACGAATTTTCCATCTCCAGGGAAAAACACTATTATCCCCTATCAGAAAAATTCCCAATTCTCCCTTTGGGGCTTCTACTCTCACATAAAGTTCTTGTTTCGACAATTCAAAAGTGGGAGAAGGCTTTTTACTAATGAATCGATATTCAAAACCATTCCATTCGGAATCACTTGCTCTATCAAAGCGTCGAACTTCTAAGTTCTCATAGGGCCCCCCCGGAATTCCTTCTAGAGCCTGTTGAATAATTTTTATGGATTCCGTCATTTCATTGATTCGTACTAAATAACGAGCTAATGAGTCTCCTTCTTTTTGCCACTGGACTTCCCAATCGAATTCATCGTAACACTCATAATGATCAACTTTACGAAGATCCCATTGGATTCCGGAAGCTCGTAGCATTGGTCCCGATAAACCCCAATTTATTGCTTCCTCCCCACCAATAATGCCCACCCCTTCAACTCGTTCCAAAAAAATGGGATTTTGCGTAATAAGCTTTTGATATTCAACAATTCCTGTTAAAGAATAATCGCAGAAATCCAAACATTTATCTATCCAGCCATGAGGTAGATCAGCAGCGACTCCCCCGATACGGAAATAATTATGCATCATTCGCATACCTGTAGCAGCTTCGAATAGGTCATATAGCAATTCCCTTTCTCTGAAAATATAGAAGAAGGGAGTCTGTGAACCGATATCTGCCATAAAAGGTCCAAGCCATAATAAATGAGAAGCTATACGACTCAGCTCCAGCATAATTACTCTGATATAGCTGGCTCTTTTGGGTACTTGAATATTTCCTAATTGTTCTGGTGCATTTACCGTTATTGCCTCTGTGAACATAGTAGCTAAATAATCCCAACGTGTTACATAAGGAAGATATTGTATAATTGTTCGGTTTTCCGCAATTTTTTCCATCCCTCTGTGTAAATAACCCAATACGGGTTCACAGTCAATAACATCTTCACCATCTAGAGTAACGATAAGTCGAAGAACACCATGCATTGATGGGTGGTGAGGACCCATATTAACTATCATGAGGTCTTTTCTTGTAGCCGGTACATTCATATGTTTTCTTCTCCGATCCATTATTCTATGAATTGCCGAAAACGAAATAAATGAGGTTCATCAAAATTCAAGATCTAATAAACCAAAGAATGAAAATAATCTTCAAATTAACGAGTTTTTGGTTCCCGAATATCTAATTGATCGATTAATTTTTTATAACGCACTCTATTTTTCTTTGACAAATAAGCCAGCAGTCGTTGACGTTTTCCCAGAATTTTCCGCAAACCTATCTGAGATAAATAATCTTTTCTGTGCAATTCAAAATGTGAAGTAAGTCTCTGTATCTTATTGGTGAAACTGATTACTTGAAATTCAACAGACCCTTTGCTTTTTTCTTCTTTCGGAATAACTGAGATGAATGAATTTTTGACCATAACCATAAAAATTGGATTTCTCTCTCTTTTTTTTTTTTCCACAGATATGGATTTTACCAATCAGGAATAATAATAATGCCAGTTATTTTGATCTGATACACCCAATAATCTGGATTTATTCATATATTACTTTGATTCTATCAAATCAAATCAAAATTAAATTCAAATGAATTGTAAGTACAATTTGTAATTTGATTCGATAGAAGGGCAATTTCTGTACCCACAAAAGAAAATTATTTTGACCTAAGAAGATTCTGCCGAATCATTTCTAGATTCAATCCAATTGAGACGTTATTGAATCGGTATCATGTATTAGAATGTAACACAGCGTGTGTGTACATTCATATACCAGACCCGACACCTGATATATAGGAAATGTACCAACCATCAACTAATTCCGAATCGTGGATACATATGTATCCTTGACATACTGAAACGGCTGCCATTATTGGTATCAAACCAGTAGCGATTCATACAAGCTAAATCCTCTAATCGATAATTGGGCCAAAGAAACAATTTGAATTGAATGAATTTATTTATATCTGTATCAATATGCTTGTCCTCATCCAAAAATTGCCCCCAGTTCCTTACATTGTTGTCATTGAAAAATACCGGATTTCTATCCATAACATTCCTATTTCCGGAATTGAAACAAATTAGAATTCTCAATTCTCTACGACGCCTAGGGGATAGAATATTTTCAGGAACAAGCAAATCATAATGATTTTCGTCTCTATTCACAAGCATCTTTTTATGTTGTACAATGGATCCATTGAAATAATTCTCATCAACATATCTTTTTTCTCGATATCTTCCATTAGTTTGGCATTTATTATTATGGACCAATGAGATACCTATGGTTTGATACATAATAAATTGTCTATCCCATTTTATAGACAGACGTACTGGTTCGAGAATCAATATTCCCTTTTTTATCAATTCTGGAAGAGTTAGATTCGTCTGAATTAACATTACATCCAGGTGCATTTCTCCTCCTTGAATAGAGGATATAGCAATTTCCTTTGCATTTATTAGTCTAAGCAGGAAACAATATACCTTAACATTATTGAAAATTCTGTGATTCAAAGGATCATCCCATCTCAATTGAAAAAGCAAATATTTTTTCAGGAATAACTCTAGTTTTGCTTTCTTGTTACTCTCGGGTTGTCCTTTCTTTTCACGTTTTTGAATGTCTGATTCCGTGTAATCCTTTTCAAAATCTTTTTGTCGTTTTCGTGCGTCTGAGCCAATATTTCCGTGGCCGAGCTGTTCTTTTTCTTCTTGATTTCGATTCTTTAATTCAAGATATTCTTTTTGATTAGATGATATACGAAGATCCTTTTTTTGATTTCCATTAATGTTTTTGTTTTCACTAATGTTTTCATTTCCATTAAAAATGAAAAGAAGTAATTTGATTGGTATAATCCACGGTTTGATCTTATATGCATCATAAAGTGGCACAAATTCTGAGAAGAACCAAGATTTCGTATTTAATATGGGACGATATAGCATTTCTTTATTCATTCCCATCAAAAAAAAGTTTTTTTTTTGATTGGGTGGGTTGATTTCTTGATGAATCGTGAGATAGAAAAGATCTTTCTTATCAATCATTTGATAATAATCAGTCTCGGTCTTAGTCATTTTATTAATGTTGGTCCCGGTATCCGTATCGGGCCAGGACTCAATATCGATATTCTTTCTAAGAAATAAATCGAAAATTTTCCACTCCAAATATTTTCTATCCGTACTTTTACCCGTACCAATAATATACTCTTCTCCTAGATAATCACTAATAGATATATCCCCCAGTACATAAAATGGTTCAATTTTAGGTGTGTTGTAATTATATGGAATCTCTCGGTCCTCGTTTACTTGTAATGAGGATGGATAAATATATGAGTCTTTCCTATCCCCATAATGAATATATTTATATGAAAAAAGATCATATCTGTAGTTTTTTTTTAATTTTTCTTTTTTGCTCGTCAATGAATTCACTTCATAATCATTTTTTTTCTCGTAATGAATGAATTGGGCTTTTTCATATGAATTCTTTTTTGAGTCTTTATTTTGAATCGTACGACGCCGATTGACCCTAGTTCGCCATTTTTGCGGTACTAATTTAGACCACCTAGCCTGAGATAAATTGTATTGATAATGACCCCTTAACCAGTTTTTCCATTCATTCATTCCAGAATTCGGAAATTTTTTATGCCTTGATTTGGAATCTAATATTCTTCGTGTTCCAAAAAAATTCCTGATTCTATCCTTAAGAATAAGATATGCTTCGCGATATTGAAGTAGAGATCTCAAATGATACTTCTTATTAATAGCTTGGATTTGTGATAATTTGTAAAATACAGATGCTTGTGAAAAGGAATATAGGTCACCAGAAATCTTTGATTTATTATTACGAATATCAGAAAGAGACTTTTTTATAGTCGAAATAAAGTGCACTTTTTTTTGATTTGTTTCATCAATCCCTTCTTTATTTTTTTCATCATTGTGAATGTATTTATCGATAATCTTTTTTGTTGATTCAAGGAAAAGTTGTACATTGACTCTAGAAACATTAACAGTACATAGAAAGATATGTATGTATATTCTTTCGTTGAAAAATGTCAAAAAATAGTGCCATTTGCGTATGAATATGAATCTGTTACTTCTTCTTTTTGATATCTGCCAAATATGTTTCTGCGATTCCGATCTTTTATCACCACAACTTGTATCGTTAGGACTAATATTTATATCCGGAGTTAGAAATATTTTTCTTTTGTCTTTTGCACCCCTTTCTATTTGATTTCTGATTAGGGTTGTTCTATCAGACAGATCTTTCCTTTTTTTTTCTGTCAGTGAATAATTTGCCCAATCCATGAATCTAATTCGAATGGTCGATTCAGGAACAGTTTTATTACTGCTTATGATTATGGAATCTTTTCCATTTTCATTCGGTTCATATACTTTCTTCAATACAAATAAGAAAATTGGATTTACGTTTGCAAACTCTTTTATTATTCTTTTTAAAAATAGAACCGTTTTGATAATCCATCTTGTTTTTTCTTTTGAGACCTTTATAAACTGTTTTGTTTTTTCTTTGAAAACTCTTAGAACTAGAAAACTTTTTTTTTTCACTTTTCTCTTTTTTTTTTCGAATTCATTATAAATAGGTTCAAAAAAGGAAGGTTGTTGTCGGGCAGAACCAAAAGGTAGTTCGGTTTCCCTTCCCCAGATTGTTAAAAAACAAAAATTTTCTGTTTTCCCTTTCTTTTGGATTGGATCTCTATGATGGGATCGTAGTTTGGATTTGCGCCAGGGTTTCAGACAGAAAGGAAATAGGATTTTTATCTGAATACCATCTGTTAACCAGTTTTTCGGAAATTCTGTTTCTGATAATTGAACACCATTATAGGTGCATTTAACATGCATTTCTCTATTCCACTCCTTCAAATCCTCGTACCACTCGGGGAATTGAAATAAGAACATACGGCCGAGGTTTTTAGCTATTATCAATGAAGGCAATATGATGTATTTTCTAAGAATCGATTGGGCTACTAACATAGTACCTCTTATTGCTTGAGCAAATATAATAGTATCCCAAGTTTCTGCTATTGCTATCCTTTCATTCTCGTTTTTTTTATCCGCAATTTTTTTTGCCTTTTCTTTTGCCTCTTCCTCCTCAGAATCCGAAGTTTTGAATTTCGGTCCTGTATCTATCCAATTTCTAAAAATGAGATTCATTGTTCGGGAGATATCAAAAGAAAAAAAAAAAGTTTTGTCTATTCTGTCCAAAAAAAGCAGGGAATGCACATTCGCTTGAAACATTTCCCAAGTAACTATTTTACGTCTTTGAGCGCGCATGGATCCTTTTACTATATCCCGACGAAAATCTGATTGTTGCGAGTAACGTACCAAAGCCAACTCTTCTGCTTGATCACTATTAGTACTGGTACTAGTATCAGTATTGGTATTCTGATCCGGATCCGCCTTATCAGTATAAATTACCACACGTTTGGCTTTTCTTGAACGAATCCCATGATTTTCTGTTGATTCTTCCTCATTTTCCTCCTCCCGCTCTTCAAAAGAATTGATCAATTTGTATGATCGTCGAGGAATCTTTTTACCGATTTCTTCTATTCCAATAGATTTATTTTGAATTGTTTGATTATTTGGATCAGTTGTAATTACATCGAATAGAAATTTCAAACATTTTTTTTTATTTTCTGAATCAAATCTTCTTTGTTCGGATATTAAAACAAGCTTTTTAAAATTAAGACTAAAACCTGTTGTTGATTTCCTAGCTAATTCACTGATAGAGGTCAAGAAAGGACCAATGTCTGTCGATAATGATTCTCCAATAAATGTATCCATTTTATGTTCAAGTTTTTGGTAATCAGTAGGAAGCCTATCATGAATCTTATTTATCCAAACCATTCCTATAGAATCTTCTGTCGAAGTGATTGAGTCATCCACCATTGAACGTGAATACACTTTTTTGATTGTTCCACGATATGGTCCGTTTAAAAAAGGATCATACACTCTAGGCAAGCATTCTTGGTTATTCTTAAATTCTTGGTTATTC